AAAGTTCTTCTGTTAAGCCCTGATCAATGAACCTACAAAATCCTTCAAATTGGATCTGATTCAACCCAGGTATTGTAGACATTCCCCCATTTTCATCCCCGAGCATTTTGAATTTCCCATTTATCAAAAAAATCCCATTCTTTTTTCATTCTTCATCGAATCATATGAATCGATCTAGCAATGATAGAATTGAATTTATATTCTGTTTACTGAATCGCATGAAATTTAACCCAACACGATATATGTATCGAATGTATGAAAAATGAAATGCATATGAGCAAAGGAAGTAAAGATTTGACTCAAATTGGAATTTCTATTTATAACAAACAGATACAAAAGGAAAGGAGTTGATAAATGCCACTTAGATTTTTATTTTAGACTTATGAAATTTTGTATAAAATATCAAAAACAATAATTTCATTTTTACCATTATTATGAGATTACGTATTCCAATTTGATTTTGATTAGATACCAGAAAAATCAAACGGATTCATGATTTGTCCTATTCATTGAGATAAAGATAGAATAATCAGAAAAGAAAATAGAGTTCGTTTTTCTAACACTTCATTTTTTCATGGATTCCTTTGTTCAAAAAAGAATTAGCATAGAACAGAGATATTTTGACCTAATTTTTTTTAGTAGAATCTTTTGAATATGATTGAAGTTCGTAAGAAAAGAGGACGGCTTGTCTTTAGCTTGTCTTTACTAAGCATGTGCAGATATAGCTATGCTGTCTATATATACGATATGTCTTTATTCCGCTTATTTACATTCTATTATATAAATGATATTTTTATTTTCTCTTCAATCTATTCAATGAAAAAATGAAAGACGAGAATTTCTTGAGAAATTCCCTATGAGAAAAAAATCCTATTCAAAGAAAATCCCCATTAAATAACTATACTATACCTGTCTGTGTAACAATTTCTGTTTTGGGGTTTACATATACTCAAAATTCCTGTTATAATAAGCATTGGTATTCAAAAAAAAAATCAATGCTTATTTGATTGGGTATGTATCTCTTTTTCTTTACTGCTATAAGCAAAGAAAAATAGGTGGGGAGTGGGGCCAAAAATCATTCATCAATTTACAGTCAAATTGAAATCATATAGTTAATGGTTCTAGTTTGTCCTGAATTTCTACTTTTGTAACTGAGAATTCACTTTTGCTTTTTTTTTCAATAGAAAAAAAGAGGGAATATTTTCGTCTTTTTTGTATGTATCATTTTGGCGGCATGGCCGAGCGGTAAGGCGGGGGACTGCAAATCCCTTTACCCCAGTTCAAATCCGGGTGTCGCCTGATCAACAAAAAACTCGAAATCAATAGAAATCAACCGTTCTGTTTTTTTTATATAACTCGCCCTATTTTTTTTTTGACTCTGTGCCAGTAATTTCACTATTATATTATTAGTTAACAATAATGGAAAAATTCCTTCAGATTTTATTCGTTTCATATTTATAGAGATAGGGGACATAATTCACATGGATATAGTAAGTCTTGCTTGGGCTGCTTTAATGGTAGTCTTTACATTTTCCCTTTCACTCGTAGTATGGGGAAGAAGTGGACTCTAGACGTATTACTCGTTTTATAATCAGATTGAGGAATCAAACTGTATCAATTTTTTTTTTTCTAAATGGTTTTGCAAAGCCTTTTATTTGAAATTCACCGTATCAATTAAATTATTTAATTAATTTTTATTAGTCTTCCTTTTTAGATTTAGAAATTTTTTGGTTCTAATGTAGTAAGGTATTCTATGACTAATAGAGATAAATAATATTTCAATCAAACAAATATTTCAATAATTCCCATCTTCGTATTCCGAGAATCTAAAAGGATATGGATGGTAGACAATAAAAAAAAAAGAAATAAAAAATTATTTCTCAATTTTCTATTTCGATGAACCGTCCCTTACCAGAGTTATATATGGGCAATGAGGGGCAAGGAAACCCCACCTTTTTTTTTCATTTTATTTTCCCCTTTTTTGTTCAAATGGAAAAGACAGAACTCTTTTGATCATCTGTTAACTCTTCAATCAATTACTTCTTGTAATTTTTAATATAAAAAAGAGATTTTTTGATTTTCTTTTTTTATTATTAATAATATATATTCCATTTTTCTTTCCTTCATGGATTTGATTCTTTTTTTGATGGATACCGTCATAGAGAAACTAATAAGAAATCCGGGAATTAAAAAAAGGCAAGACAAAGTCTTGCGATTTTTTCAGATTGAAATAAAGACAACTAAAATCAAACAAAGAAATAAAATTGAGATAGGACGGCGATCACATATATTTAATTGATATCGACATCTATGAAGATAGATATTTAAAATTGATCTATATTAAGTTTGGATCTTAATACATTACAACTTTATACATTCCTAACATTCCTAGAATTAGAATAGTATAGTATGATAGAAAGAAATATCTGAATCTTTCTACCATACTATACTAATGATAAGAAGTCAAGTTTTATTCAAATTAATTGCCTTGGCTGACTGTTTTTACATATATTATAAGTAAAAAAGCAGTAGGAACTAGAATCAACAGCGCAGTAGCAATAAATGCTAGAATATTTACTTCCATAATTTCCCCCCTTTTTTTTTACTTCGCAATAACTCGGGATTTAATCCCATAGAGATGAAAATCACTTGTAAATTCAATGCAATGAATTACATTTTAATGACATCGAATCGGATCAATATCATCAATAACAATATCTAAACTATCAAATAAATTCACCGTCGAGAATTTAATAGTATAACATAGGAAGATCTTTTATCCACACCAAATCAAAAATTTGTGATTCCTGGTCCAAACAAAAGAATTCGTTTCCTTTATTGATTTTCCTTTATTGATATTGTTATTCTTTTCCGCTCTTTCTTTTCTATAACCAATTGCCCCCTTTCCTTGTACAACCATCTAATGAAGTATCATCTGACTACTTTTCCGCTTCCAATGTTTAGAAAAAAAAAACCAAGCAAAAAAGAGAAAATATAAATTCCATTTATACGTCTATGTACCCGATAAAAATACCAAACATATGACACTCTATTTTATTTTTTTTAATGGACGGACCAGGGCAATCAAAAAAAGGGCCCCGGTACAGTATCTTTTTGAACCCTGAATATACTGAGTGCTACCAATCAAAAATGTTCGAAATTTACATAACATTCTCTGTCATCCATGGGTACGAGTTGAGGTACTAGAAATTCCCATATTTTTTGTTTTGATCAGAAATGCGAAAAAAAAAGATTGTTGGGAATTCAATGCGTCCCTCCCTTTTCTGTGAAAGGGGAGGGACGCATTGATTTCTTTTTTTTATCCGCCGGGGTCGGGACTGACGGGGCTCGAACCCGCAGCTTCCGCCTTGACAGGGCGGTGCTCTGACCAGTTGAACTACAATCCCAGGTAAATAAAAAAGTGTGCAGCATACACATATTAATTATATTGTTAATAGATAATGAAATCCATTTTTTTTGATTTAGAACGGATTCCTAGTTACTAGGAATCCGTTTTTTTCATTATTGTAAAATCAATAAAATCGAATCGATCGATATCCATTTTTCAATGAAAATAGTCTTTTTTTCTTTACTCTTTTCATTAAACTTTATACACTTAATCATCCTGATATGGATCTAGATCATTAGCAAGGGCAGAATTTATGGGAACAAATAAAAATAAATAAAGCAAATAAAAAGACGGTAGGGATGGATATATCATAAAATTGGACTTTTTTCCTTTTATTGGGCCGAGCTGGATTTGAACCAGCGTAGACATATTGCCAACGAATTTACAGTCCGTCCCCATTAACCGCTCGGGCATCGACCCAGGAAGAATGAATTCTAGGGTTATTGATAATCCATGATCAACTTTCTTTCGTAGTACCCTACCCCCAGGGGAATTCGAATCCCCGCTGCCTCCTTGAAAGAGAGATGTCCTAAACCACTAGACGATGGGGGCATACTTGGCTGACTGCCATTATACTATCCTCATAGTATGAGGAGTTTTTTAAAAATTGTCAATGGAATGATATGACTAGATATGAAAGCTTTTTCCATCTTTTATGATTCCATTTTTATTCGTGATTTAGACTCGTGAATCATTCATTTTCATCGCCACTCTATTCTATTAGATCTAGAAATATATTCTATAAAAAAATGAGAAATTGAGAGAATTATATTCTCTTAGAAAATTCTATTAAATAATACTCATAATACGAAATATAGAATTCTTTAGGTAAGTGATTGGTCTGACATAAAATAAAAAAGTGTGTGTGTTTTTCTAAAAAAGGTTTGGTTGAGGGGACAAATCAAATATCTTCATTACCTATACCAATATTTTGATAAACTAGTTTGGATCTCTGTCGAATTGCTAAGGTACATGTATCAATCAACTGAATTTCATTGTTGAAACAATTTATTGCATTGATATTTATCAAATCCAATATCAATAAACAAATTGCACCCTATTTACTTACTTTTAAGTAAATTAGAATCGCATTACTGAATGAACTAGTAGATACTACGAGTCTACTGCATATACTTATATATATAGATATTATACGTCTACTGATTCATTCAGTAATTGAATCAAATGGCCCTTTTAACTCAGTGGTAGAGTAACGCCATGGTAAGGCGTAAGTCATCGGTTCAAATCCGATAAGGGGCTTTTCTTTTTTTTCCTAAACCTCCAGTACAATGGTAGTATTCATATTGAAAGGAAGAATAAAAGTGTTGTTGATATTTGTAATAAAAAACCAAAGCAAATAAGTATAATAGTTTAATTAGAAACTATAGCATTTTTTTTTTTTACTAATATCTAATCTAATAGGCTATCATTCTAATGAGCTAGATTGGAGTTAATTAGAAAAGAAAATGGAACGTTTGTTTATTATAATGAATAATAAGAAGTCGTCGTTTGAATTAACAAATTACAAATATATATGGATTTCTTTTTATTTTCGATTAAATTATTACAATCTATTGTAAAGAATTGTAAA